TATATATATAATTTCTATATATATAATAGATTCAAATTAATAAAAATTAAATAGATATATTCTCTATATATTCTATATTCTCTATAGAGATAGAATTCTATAGAGAATATAGAATATGAATCAAATAAAGATATATATAGAATAAAATAAGAAAATATAGAATAAAGAAACTAGAATAGAAAAAATAAAAAGAGTGTTCTTATTCAAAACGCCCTGTGATCTTCAACCAATTCTGTGCTTCAATATAATTACCAGGGGTAAGGGCTATAGCTTGTTTCCAATATTCAGCGGCTTGATCAAACCAAGATTCCGCAATTTCCGAATCTCCCTGTCGAATGGCCTGTTCTCCGCGGTCGGAATAGGTGAATAAATTCCTTCCCTTAGAACCGTACTTGAGAGTTTCCTGACTCATACGGCTCAACAGTCAATTCTTTTGATCTTCCATTTTTTTTCTGGAGTTAACCACAAGAAAAGAGGTTAATTACATGAGTTTCAAACTTGAATTTGGATTAATACTGTAATCCTTTTTTTTTTACAGTTTTATCTTTTTTCCTACCTTCAGAAGAATAAAGCATCGGCATTAACACTCTCATTAGAATTTTCTGAAAGGTAACTATCTCGATTTCATATATCATATACTTTCATATATGATATATCAATTTCTATAGAATCTTTGAGAAAGACTTTTCTTCATAAGAAAGAAAAGACTTACTATCTTTGGGATCTGATACTACACCGCTGCTCAAAACCTTAGGGGATCAACTTTATTACATAAGTGGATTCCTAACTCTTCTATCATGATATAAGTAAGCAGTTCTTGTTGTATTGGCCAAAAACCTTGTTAATTGATCTTTACGGTGCTTCCTCTATCAATTAGATCTTTTATCCATAGAAAAAAGTATCTAGGCATATCTATTTCTTCATATTTCGACTTCTATGAAGTTTCTTTGCTACAGCTGATAAAAATCGTTGTTTTGGACGATATATATGTAGAAAGCCTATTTATATTTATTTTATTTGCTAGTATTTATTAGTATTAGCGGATTTGCTCGTTCTTTTCTTTTTTCTTTCTATAGTGGAGATAGTCGCACGTAATGACAGATCACGGCCATATTGTTAAAAGCTTGAGGTAAGAACGGGTTTCGTTCGAGTGCCCTAAAATAGTATTCCAAAGCTTTCGTATGTTCTCCGTTACTTGTGTGGATAAGGCCTATGTTATAAAGTATATAACTTCGATCATAGGGATCAATTTCCAGTCGCATAGCCTCATAATAATTCTGTAAAGCTTCCGCATAATTTCCTTCAGATTGAGCCGACATCCGTTACGGTCGTTATTCGGTTCAAAGAATCTCCGTTCCAGAACCGTACGTGAGATTTTCATCTCATACGGCTCCTCCTTTATGTGTATAATGATAAACATACATAGAATTAAAAAAGATTACAATATTTTCATTATCAACTGAGCGGGACTAGTGTTTTTACATGAAATCTCTAGCCAACCTTCCTGTAAAAGATCTTTTCTTAACATCAAGTATGTTATTACTGGATAAATAGTAACTTCAACAATTTCTTTGTCCTCAACGCCGCTCAATTTTCCGGAATTAGTCACTTCAACAGTCTTCGATGGTTATATGGGTATCCAAAATACGAACGAGATGGATGTTTATTGTCCCAACCATTCTTGTTAGTTCCGATCCCGATAAGAAAGGATTTTTTTTTACAAAGTTTTCTCGTGTTGTTGATTCCTAAAGGTAGTGCTTCTTCCACCATGCCGCCTATTGGTACTAGTGGAGTAGGGTTGACCTAACCCCATAGGTATAGGTATAACCTTTCGCTTACTACTATAAACCTAAAATTGAAGCATATGAGGCTGCATAAATCGGGGATACACGACAGAAGGAATTAATCGTTTTATTTCACAACTTCACCTTCAACAAGCGTAGGTTTTTTTTCAAAATTTTTTTTCTTTCTCTCCGAAGAATGTATCTTTCTCCTAAGACTGAGATCGGTAAAAAAAAAAGATAATCAAATCGCACCATCTCTGTAATAAGTGAATGCCTCTTTTTCTCCCGAAGTTGTCGGAATTATTCGTAATAAGATATTGGCTACAATTGAAAAGGTCTTATCAATAAAATTTCCATTTATCCGAGATCTAGGCATAGGTAGCAATCCATTCTATAATTTCATTTTTTATCGCGTGAGAAAAGAATCCCCCAAACAAAGGAATTCTACAATTATAGTACGAAATAACGTAAAAACGGGCTTATTAATCAAATTACTTTATCTTACGGTCGGCCTCGAAGGAGGTTTTTTTTATAAAAAGTTTTTCTTTCTATTTTTATAGTTTCAATTGATTGTGTGTGCCTACCCAAATGCAATATGAATGACTCACTCTTCACTCGGTTTCTGGGCATAATCATTATGTAGGAGAGATGGCCGAGTGGTTCAAGGCGTAGCACTGGAACTGCTATGTAGGCTTTTTGTTTACCGAGGGTTCGAA